AATGCTATTTCCTCCTAGTCAAGTCAATACATCAAAATAATCAAAAGAAGTTCTTTAGAACTGTATTATTATACACCACATTTTGATTCTGCCAATTGAACACAATCAAGTCTAATCTGATATAACGAAAAAAAAGAAAATGGGTAGAAAAACTTATTAGATATCACTCAATTGACTTCGGTATCTAATAAGTTCTACCTACTATTGGATTTGAACCAATGACTCCCGCCGTATGAAAGCAATACTCTAACCACTGAGTTAAGTAGGTTATTTATCACTAAAAAAAGGACCCATCACTTATAGGATTATAAGTGGAATATTATTTCTAAGCAATACCAATCTGTTAACAGTAGACGGATCAGAGAGCTATCATGTGGGATTATGGAATATCCATCTTGACAAGAAATTATCCATATGTTAATATATCTATGACAAGGGCTATAGCTCAGTTAGGTAGAGCACCTCGTTTACACGTGCGCTAATGCTTTTCAGGGGAGCCCATTATGCAATAAACATAATTGATCTTATTGACAAATCGATGTCTTACTCCATAGATTCGAGGGAACAAGAGAACAATAGCCTGACAAATATTGGGTTCGGTCCGATTCAGGTGCGAATTCAGGTGCCAAATCAAATAGAACCCGCCATTGATTTGATAGTTGATAAGGTAAATACCCAGTCCATTCAATGCTAGGCATAATGAGTATAAGGGCCTCAAAATAACCTTTTTTCGTCCTATGAACTTTAAGGTGTATGAAGTCTCATATTCGACTCTTGCAGCGTAGCGATAGAGACTCCATCTAACTTAGTTTGATCTAGGCCGAAGGCAGACCTAAGTCAAGGTAACCCTTCTTTGAAACACTTTGGTATTGCTCCTAGATCAGAATACAAATGATGAATCAGAGCACATGGAACCATCTCATTATTTTCCTGTAAAGAAAAATATGGTGGACTAACTGATCTTTACATCAGTTTATGAAAGAGCCCAATGCAACAAAATGCATGTTGGGTCTTTGAAACAGTTCGAATCATTTCGATAATAATCAGTTTGATCTGTTTTACCGAGAAGGTCTACGGTTCGAGTCCGTATAGCCCTAATACATTCTATTTTAGTTTAGTATAGTTTTCATTTCCTCATTAGTACTTGTTTATAGACTGGCCGGTTGGTTGGTCCAAAAGTATTACCACATGTTCATGTAAATACATAGGGACAGGAAAATAAAAACAATAAAAAACAATAATTCATTCCAATGGATCTAATCAGTATTTGTAAAATCTCGGATAAAATACTCATCTTCCTTCATTAATCTTCGTGGATGGATTACATATGACCTTTTTCCTCTTTTCCTGTCCATGATTAAAGAGTTAGTGATATATTTTTGCGTTGGTATATCGAATCCGGTCAATTTATGAAGTGAGAATCATGACATGATTCTGTCTAAAAACTTCAACAGTCACATAGATCTAGGACCTATTCTTTTCTTGTATTTGTTTTGTGTGTGGAGTCGCCTGACTAATCACTTTTTGGCAGAACAACAACCCCAATTGATTGATTTAGAGATAATGCAGAGATAATGAATTGGTCCTAAATGTATCAATTTCCTTCTTCTATATTCTATGAGTTGAGTTGGTTTTGGGATTTGGTCTGTCAAATCATTCGATAATGTCTAATTCTTTCTATTAGAAGTATCTTTCTTATGTAGATTAGATAATTTACGATTCCGTCTATTATACCACTCTGTGGTATGTTTCATTGTGTAATGTGGGTTTGCTGTAAAACAAACCTTTTTCTTGTAGTGAAATCCAACCCATCGGGTTTTCTTACTATTACTAAGTGTTATTGCCGTAACAAAACAAACAAGTATTTTGGTTCATTCCAAATCGCGATCTTTCTTTAGTACTCGAGATTGGTCTGAAATGGAATGACTCTTTTTTTTTTCATTCTAACTCTAATGAAATAACTCGATTCTTTTTATTTTATTTCTGAGAGGGTCAGTCGGTATAGTACAAGAAAAAAGTTTCGAATTTTTTTTGTATAGAAAGATATAATATTTAATTAATATTTTAGTTTAGTAATGTAATTAGTAATTAATTACTATTTAATTACTTGACTTTTGACTTTTTTTTTTCTTTTTTTATATTATAGTACTTTTTTATTTTTATTTTTTTTATAGAGTATTTTTATACTCTATTTTATAGAGTATAGAGATAAAGTATAGAGAAACCGAGACAAAGCGATAGAATTTAGTTTGTGTAAGAGAACCCTATGTCTACACCATATCGAAATAGAATCGAAATAAAAAAAATGTAAGTGGAATTCCGTTAAATGAATCTTTAAACAAGACATGCCCCACAGCAAACAAACTCTAAACTATGCGGTTTGATTTGATCAAAATCAATTCTTGTTTCGCCTAATAAGTTCTGGATGAATTGACAATTCCAATTCGAATCGAATAATTCAGCATATTCCACATATATTTATATTCCACAATAATAATTA